TTACAGTATTACATACTGTAATTACAGCGCTACAAATTAATATGTAGGCAACATCAGTATGTCAAAAAAAAATAAAATTTCATCCTTTTTCGTTTAACATTTTTTTATAAAAAATATGTTGTTATTACAGTATCGTAAGTACACAAAAAATTTCTTTTTGCTTTGGGGGTTGGCCAAAAAAAGACTAAAGTACTGATTAGATTAATATGGGGGGTAGGGGGGGTTAACCTTAAAATAAAAGTTTAACTCATGTTCAAAAGTTAGAATCTTAAATAAACAAGCTCCGGGGGGATAAGCTAAAATAGAATATTGATAATTCAATAGGTAAAAAAAAATATGTCTAAGATTCATGAATATATAACATACAATCTATTCTGGTAATATTATCACTTCACCGTATGTTCAGATTTAGATTAAATAATCCCAACTTAAGACTTTATGGGGGATTGACTTCACAGAAAAAAAAAACTACCAGATGAGGGCCGACTCAGTTATGCTGGCCAAGTGCACCTTGTTGTCAAACATTTTTACCAGATGTCGGTTCAAGTTAAACGACCGTCACTCTACCATCAATGTTCATAGATTCAAACCAGATGTCGGTTCAAGTTAAACGACCGTCACTCTACCATCAATGTCCATAGATCTGGTTAATGGATCTTCGGGGGTCAGGTTGGTGGTTTCTCGCCTGTGGGTTAGACTAAAATTCAGCGGGGCACACGAACACTTCCGTGGGGTAAATAGATGAATGTACGATATACATAATATGTACACCGCGTTTTTAGATGATGATAAAGTTACTACAAAGAGGTATTTTAAGTCCCAGAATTCTGGCTTTGGAGGCCAGGAGTGAGGGTGAAAATCCCCCCCTTTTGAGAGATTTTTTTGAGCTCTTTTTTTTTTTTAAAATCGGGCGAGTTCTCGGGTTTGATACGATATTTTCTCTCTTTTAGAGAGGTTTGAGTGGGAGAGCCTGGAGAAAGTGGAGGAGCCTGGATGGGTATTCAGAGAGATGGTTATATCTCAGCCTTCGGCTTACAAGACCAATGCTTTGGTTAAGCTACCTGAATATCACTTTAGAGATTTATTTTCTCATAACCCTGAGAGGGGCATAATGATGATAAGCAGGAGGAAATACAAGGCTGATGCGATTTGTCCAATTTCAATATATGGTTGTTCTACGGGCTGACCACCAATTCATGTCAGGATAAGTGTATTTGATACTAGGAGTCAGAAAAAGAGTTGAGTTATTGGTCGAAATATAAGGCTGCGTTGTTTTGATGTGTGAACTATTGGGTTAATAATAAGAATTGCGATTGATGCGAGTAGGGCTAAGACTCCTCCTAATTTATTAGGGATTGAGCGAAGAATGGCGTATGCAAATAGGAAATATCACTCTGGCTGAATGTGTGGTGGGGTAATTAATGGGTTAGCAGGTGTAAAATTGTCAGGGTCTCCAAGAAGATTTGGAGTTAGAAGGGATAGTAGAATTAGTGCTGTTAATAAGATTAAGAATCCTACAACATCTTTGTAAGAGAAGTATGGATGGAATGGTACTTTATCTATATTGGCTGAAACCCCTATTGGGTTATTTGATCCTGTCTCATGAAGAAATAATAAATGAATAATACTTACCCCAATAATGAGGAATGGTAGTAGGAAGTGGAATGCGAAGAATCGGGTGAGCGTGGCTTTATCTACTGAAAATCCCCCTCAAATTCATTGGACTAATGAATCTCCAATATATGGGGTTGCTGATAATAGGTTAGTAATTACAGTGGCACCTCAAAATGATATTTGTCCTCATGGTAAAACATATCCTACAAAAGCGGTTGCTATAACTAGAAATAGTAAAATAATACCAATGTTTCAGGTTTCTTTATATATATATGATCCGTAATAGAGTCCACGTCCGATGTGTATATAGATGCACATAAAAAAAAATGATGCTCCGTTGGCATGTATATTTCGCATTAATCAACCGTAGTTTACATCTCGGCAGATGTGTGCTACTGATGAGAAGGCTGAGGATGTGTCGGCTGTGTAATGTATTGCAAGAAATAATCCTGTAATGACTTGTGCAATTAAGCAGATTCCTAGGAGTGAGCCGAAGTTTCATAGTGATGATAGGTTTGATGGGGTTGGTAGATCTACAAATGATTTGTTAATAATTTTTAATAAGGGGTGAGCTTTTCGAATTTGGTGGGCCATTCTGGTTTTTATAGTTGAAATACAACATTGGCTTTTCAGGCCATTGGTTTTGGTTAGAGTCCGGATAAAAATAATGTTATATTTAGGGTTTTTAGGAATATTAGGCCTGGTGCTAGGTTTAATTGCTGTAGCATCAAATCCGTCACCTTATTTTGCTGCCTTTGGGTTAGTATTGGCGGCTGTGTGTGGGTGTTGAGTTCTTGTTGAGTTAGGGATTTCATTTCTTTCTTTAATTTTACTTTTAATTTATTTGGGGGGGATGTTGGTTGTGTTTGCGTATTCTGCTTCATTAGCGGCTGAGCCTTATCCCGAAGCATGAGGGAGTTGGTCTGTGTGCATTTATATGATGTTTTATCTTTTAATAATTATTTTAGGGTATCTTTTTTTTAATTGTAATATAAGCTTAGAGTTTTTGTTTACAAATTATTATGTTGAGTTTAGTGTTGTTAGTTGAGATTGTGGAGGTGTTGGGGTAATATATTCTTGGGGGGGATACTTTTTAATGCTTTCCGGATGAGTCTTGCTTTTAACATTGTTTGTAGTGTTAGAGGTTACTCGTGGGTTATCACGTGGGTCTTTGCGTGCTGTGAGATATAAGTAGACTAATTGTAAAAATAGAGGTAATTATAAAATATATTAAATATATTTTAATTAGGCCTGTTTGGATGTTTGTAATGGTTTTGACAACTGGCAATTGGTGGTTTGTAAATCCCTTTGGTCCTAATTTTTCATATCATGATATATCTATAATGTGAGTTGTAATGGTTTGTCCTCATGATAAGCTGATTTTTGGAAAATTTCGATGAATTAATATGGGAAAAAATGCTAATATATTAAAAAATGAAAATATTTTTGTTTTTATTATACTTTTTGATGTTATATTAGCAATGTCAGTAGCTATGAATAGGCCTAGTAAGGATACTATAATAGCTGAGAGTTTAAGGATAAGAGGTATTGTTAATACTTGTGTCTTTATTGGTACCATATAAAAAATAATAAAAAATCCTGAGATTATACTTCCTCATGCTAGTCGTTTAATTGGGTTAACAATTAAATAATTATTTTCATTAATTATGGAGAGGGGACGATGGCGTGGGAATTTCATTGATGAGAAGTAAATAATCCGAAAGCTATATACTGCAGTAAAGGATGTTGCTACTAGTGTTATGATTAATGCTAATGAGTTTAGATTTGAATTATTTATTGCTTCAATGATTGCGTCTTTAGAGAAGAATCCTGCGAGGAATGGGGTGCCTGTTAGTGCAAGGCTTCCGATAGTTAGACATGAAGTGCTAATCGGTAGAAGATTTTGTAAGCCCCCCATTTTACGAATATCTTGTTCATCATTTAAACTATGAATAATTAATCCAGAGCATAAAAATATTATTGCCTTAAAAAATGCATGAGTACAAATGTGAAAAAATGCCAATTGTGGTTGGTTTAATCCAATTGTAACTATTATTAATCCTAATTGGCTTGAAGTTGAAAATGCTACAATTTTCTTAATGTCATTCTGAGTAAGCGCGCAAGCTGCTGAAAATATGGTAGTTAGGGCTCCCAGGGAGAGGCAAATGGATAGTGCTATTTTATTATTTTCTATCAAAGGTTGAAATCGGATTAGTAGAAAAATTCCGGCAACAACTATAGTACTTGAGTGAAGTAGTGCTGAGACTGGTGTTGGGCCTTCTATAGCGGCCGGTAGTCATGGATGAAGTCCAAATTGTGCTGATTTTCCCATAGCGGCTAAAATAAGTCCAAGTAAGGGTAATATTGAGCTATCATTATATAATAAGAAGATTTGCTGCATCTCTCATGAATTTAGATGTATTGCCAATCATGATATACTAAGAATTAGGCCAATATCGCCGATGCGGTTGTATATAATGGCTTGCATAGCCGCGGTGTTAGCGTCTGTTCGGGCATGTCATCACCCGATTAATAAAAATGATATAACTCCGACTCCCTCCCAACCGATAAATAGTTGAAATAAGTTGTTTGCAGTAATTAAAATTATTATTGCTATTAAAAAAATTAATATATACTTAAAAAATCGGTTGATGTCTTTATCTGAGTGTATATATCAGATTGCGAATTCTAAAATTGATCATGTTACAAATATAGCAATAGGGAAAAAAATAGTAGAGAATTGATCAAATTTAAAACTGGAATAAATATCCATATTAAATATTGATATTCAATGGAAGGAAGTTACTACAGATTCAAGGCCGCTAGCTATGAAAATCATTAGTGGAATAAGGCTTATTATAAATGCAAATTTTACAGAATTTTTAATATGAGAGGTTAAGTTTGATTTTTTTATTAGGGATAAAATTAATGGAGGGATGAGTATGAGTAAAGATAATATTATTGATGAATTAAAAATTAATGTCGAATTCATAACTTTTACATGGGGTTGCACCAAGAGTTTTTGGTCCCTAAAACCAATGGATTACTATTATCCTTTAAAAGTTGAGGAGGCTATGGATTTTAACCGTAGTAGTAGATAGTTAGCAATTTCTATGTCTCTTGACCCTTCTCGGTTTAAAAAGAGAATTTAACTCTTATTTCTAGAATCACAATCTAATATTTTATTTAAATTATTTAAACATATAAATATCCCTGAGATAAGTTCTGGTTTAAGAATAAGTAGTATAGTAGGGATTAGGTGGATGGCTAGAAGGAAGTGTTCCCGTGTAAATGTAGGAGTTGTAGAGTTCAAGTTAATTGGTAAAGGCCCACGCTGTGTTATTAAAAATATATACAACGAATATAAGGCTGTAATAAGAGTTCCAAGTCCTGTAATTAAAACAGTCCAGTTCGATCAGTTAAATAATGATACCAAAATAGTTAATTCACCTCAAAGATTTAATGAAGGAGGGAGGGCTATATTAGATAAATTAATTAATAATCATCAGGTTGCTATAAGTGGTAATATAGTTTGTGCCCCACGCATTAATAGAAGAGTGCGACTATGTGTTCGTTCATAATTTATATTGGCTAGGCAAAATAGTGCAGATGAAATTAATCCGTGTGAAATTATTAAGATAGTTGCCCCAGAGAAGCTTCATGGGGTTTGAATTAATGCGGCTGAGATAACTAGGCCTATATGGCTAATTGAGGAGTATGCAATGAGAGACTTCAAGTCAGTTTGTCGGATGCAAATTATTCCTGTTATAATTACACCTCATAGTGCTAAGATAATAAAAGGATATGACAGTTCTTTGGAGAGTGGGGTGAGTATAATTGAAATTCGTAGGACACCATACCCGCCTAATTTTAGTAATACAGCTGCTAAAATTATAGATCCTGCAATTGGAGCTTCTACATGTGCTTTTGGGAGTCATAAGTGTATTCCATAAAGAGGTATTTTTACTATAAATGCTAGCAGGCATGCTACTCATCAGATTTTATCAGAAAATATTGAAAGTTGAATTGGGTGTATAAGTTCGAGTAAAAAAAGTGATAAAGAACCTGAAGTGTTTTGTAAGATTAGTAGTGCTACCAATAATGGTAAAGAACCTGCTAGTGTATAGAATAGAAAATATATCCCTGCGTTTAATCGTTCTGCTTGGTTTCCTCATCGAGTAATAATAATGAGTGTGGGAATTAGGGTGGCTTCAAATGTAATATAAAATAAGATTATTTCTGTGGCAGCAAATGCTAAGATCAAGGATATTTGTAGGAAGATTATTATGGTAATGTATAGACGTTGACGGTTTTCTGGGTTATTTTTTAAGTGATTTTGGCTTGCTAAAATTATTATTGGAAGAAGTCAGCATGTTAAAATTAATAATGGTGATGAAAGAGGGTCTAATCCTAAATATTTATTAACTAGTATAACATGCTCGGATGGTAAGTTAAATATTAGTAGGCTTAATATAGCAATAATTATACTATTTGTAGCAATTAGTGGTCATAATAATTTTTTATTGGTAAGTCATGTTACTGGTAAGAGCATTAAGGTTGGGATAATAATTTTTAACATTGTAGTAGGTTAAGGTTTTTAAGGTGGTCATTTCCATGGGTTCGGGTAGTGGCTACCATTAATGCTAGTCCGGTGCTTGCTTCACATGCTGAAAATGTTAATATATACATTGGTAAAGAAAAGTACGATATTACTTCAAATTGGGTGGATCAAAATGATAAAGCAATGAATAATGCTAATATTATCCCTTCTAGGCATAATAGGGCAGATAGTAGATGAATCCGGTGAAATGTTAATCCTATAATACCCAATAAAAATGTTGTAAAAAAAGTAATATACGTTGGGGACATAAAATATTTTTGGGGTTTAACCAAAATTTACTAAGTCGAAATTAGCAATCTTATTTAGATTAAATATTTATTCTGCTCATTCTAGGCCACCTTGTACCCATTCATAAATTAATCCAGCTGATAGGAGAATAAGAATTATTGATGATCATAAAAGTGTATGTTCGGGGTTATATAATTGTGATGCTCAAGGGGTTGGCAGGAGAAGGGCAATTTCAAGGTCAAATAAGAGAAATAGAATTGCAATTAAAAAGAATCGGATTGAGAATGGAAGGCGTGCTGATCCTAATGGATCAAATCCGCATTCATAAGGAGATAGTTTTTCTAAGTCTGGGTTATTCAGTGGGAGTCAAAAGCTAACAGTAATAAGTACTAGTGATATTATTGTTGAGATTATTATTATAATTATAATTAAATTCACTATCTTTTCCTAGATTTAAACTTGGATTAAATGATTGGAAGTCATTTGTATTTTTATACTAAAAAGATATGAGCCTCATCAGTAAATGGATACGTAAAGGAAAAGTCATACTACGTCCACAAAATGCCAGTATCATGCTGCGGCCTCAAATCCGAAGTGATGACAAGATGTAAAATGATAATTAATTTGTCGTAATAAACATACTAGTAAGAAAAGTGATCCGATAATAACATGTAAACCATGAAAGCCTGTTGCTACAAAAAATGTTGATCCGTAAATTCCATCAGCGATTGTGAATGGGGCTTCATAATATTCTATTGCTTGAAGGGTGGTAAAGTATACACCTAAAATAATGGTAAAAAATAATGATTGAATCGCCTCCTTTCGATTACCTTGTATAATGCTATGATGAGTTCATGTAACTGTGACTCCGGAGGCCAGTAAAACTGCGGTATTTAGTAAAGGAACTTCAAATGGGTCTAGTGGAGTAATGCCAGTTGGAGGTCAACATTCTCCTAGTTCTGGAGTAGGGGCTAAGCTTGAGTTATAAAATGCTCAGAAAAACCCTAGAAAAAAGAATACCTCTGATATAATAAATAAAATTATACCGTATCGTAGTCCTTTTTGTACTGGAGGGGTATGATGGCCTTGAAATGTCCCTTCACGAACGATATCACGTCATCATTGAAATGTTGTTATGAGTATAACAATTAAACCTAAGGATATAATAATTATAGATCCAAAGTGAAATCATATTGCTAAGCCTGATGTTATTAATAATGCAGCAATAGCTCCTGTTAGTGGTCAAGGGCTAGGGTCAACTATGTGGTAAGCGTGTGCTTGATGGGCCATTAAACGTTTTCTTGTAGATATAGGCTTAATAAAAGGACAAATACATAAGCTTGAATTATTGCGACTGCAATTTCTAATAGGGTGAGTAGGAGTAATACAAATATTGTAAGGGTCGCTGTAATAGGCATTATAGGAATGAGTACTAGCGTGGCTGTTGCAATTAATTGAATTAACAGGTGGCCGGCTGTTAAATTGGCTGTTAGTCGGACTCCCAATGCTAGTGGTCGGATAAATAAGCTGATGGTCTCAATAATAATAAGAATTGGGATTAATAAGGGTGGGGTGCCTTCTGGTAATAGGTGACCAAATGCAGCGGTTAAATTATTACGAAGGCCAATTACAATTGTGGCTAATCAGAATGGCACTGCTAATCCAAGATTTAGGGATAGTTGTGTTGTAGGGGTAAATGTATATGGGAGTAGGCCTAAGAGATTTATTGTGATTAAAAATACTATTAATGATGTAAAAATTATAGCTCATTTATGTCCATTAGTATTTAATGGGTTTATTAGTTGTTTAGTAAATTTTTGTAAAAATCAAATCTGAAGTGTTGATAGTCGATTATTTAATCACTTATTAGTTGGGTTTGGAAATAGTAATCATGGTAGAACTGTAGCTATTATTACTAATGGAATGCCTATAATTATAGGGCTTGAAAATTGATCAAAAAAACTTAGGTTCATGGTCAGAGTAAGGATTCAGGTTTATTTTTTTTAATAATTTTTAATGTTGGTTCGTTTAGGTTATTAAAGTTAATAATTTTAAAAGTTAAAATTAGTAAAAATACAACTCATGTCATGATAAAAATAGCAAATCAGGGCCCCGGGTTTAATTGTGGCATATCATTAAGGGTGTGGTAAATCACCGATCTACAGCTTAAAAGGCTGTTGCTTAGTTTGAAAGCTTCTCAATGATAATTCTAATATAGATGAAGATCAGTTTTGAAAGTAATTTAATGTAGTTGCTTCTACAACAATTGGTATGAAGCTGTGATTTGCGCCACAAATTTCTGAACATTGACCATAATATACTCCAGGGCGAGATGCAATAAAAGTTGTTTGGTTTAATCGACCTGGGATAGCATCTGTTTTAATACCCATAGATGGGACGGCTCATGAGTGTAAAACATCTTCTGCAGAAATGAGTATACGAATGGGGGATTCTATTGGTACAACTATTCGATTATCAACTTCTAATAGGCGAAATTGCCCTGGTAAAAGATCTTGAGTTGGAACTATATATGAGTCAAATACTAAATCCTCATAATTTGTAAATTCATAACTTCAGTATCATTGGTGTCCGATAGCTTTTACCGTAAGGTGGGGGTCATTAATTTCATCTATAAGGTAAAGAATTCGCAATGAGGGGAGGGCAATAACAATTAAGATAATTGCTGGTATAACAGTTCAAACTATTTCAATTTCTTGAGCATCTATGGCATTAGTATTAGTTATTTTTGTGGTTATTATAATAGTAATAATATAAACAACCAATGTGCTGATTAGAAAGACCGCTATTAATGCATGGTCATGAAAATGTAATAATTCCTCTATGATAGGGGAGGCTGCATCTTGAAAACCTAGTTGTGATGGGTGTGCCATTTAAAGATGTATAGGATTTCAACCTATAATTTAACCATGACAAGGTTTTGTAATATTTTACTAACATCTTAAAAGTAAGTGGCAGAGTGGTTATGCGGTTAACTTGAAATTAATATATGTGGGTTCAATTCCCCCCTTTCTTGTTAGTAAATTCGAGCTTGAACATATGAGGGTTCTTCAAATGTATGATATGGTGGTGGGCATCCATGAAGTCATTCAATATTTGTGGAGGTTAATTCAGCTATTAATACCTCACGTTTTGATGAAAACGCTTCCCAAATGATAAACATTATTATAATTACTGCAATAAGGGAAATTAAAGACCCAATAGAGGAGGCTGTATTTCATAGTGTATAAGCGTCTGGGTAATCAGAATAGCGTCGCGGTATCCCTGCTAATCCCAAGAAATGCTGTGGAAAAAAGGTTAAATTAACTCCAATAAATATAACCCCAAAGTGAACTTTTGATCAGGTGGGATGTAGTGTGTATCCTGAAAATAATGGAAATCAATGGACAAATCCGCCCATAATGGCGAATACAGCTCCTATGGATAAAACATAGTGAAAGTGTGCTACCACATAATAAGTGTCGTGTAGAACAATATCTAATGATGAGTTAGCGAGGACAATTCCAGTTAAACCACCAACAGTAAATAAAAAAATAAACCCTAGAGCTCATAATATTGCAGCATCTCATTTGATAGATCCGCCGTGCATTGTTGCTAATCAGCTAAATACTTTTACCCCAGTAGGAATAGCAATAATTATTGTGGCGGATGTAAAGTAAGCTCGTGTGTCTACATTTAAATCCACTGTAAATATGTGGTGGGCTCATACAATAAATCCTAATAACCCAATTGATATTATAGCCCACACTATTCCCATATATCCGAATGGTTCTTTTTTTGCCGAATAATATGTTACAATATGTGAAATTATTCCAAACCCTGGTAAAATAAGAATATATACTTCAGGATGGCCAAAAAATCAGAATAAATGTTGGTAAAGAACGGGATCCCCACCCCCAGCCGGGTCAAAAAATGTTGTGTTCAGGTTTCGATCTGTTAATAATATTGTAATCCCTGCAGCAAGAACTGGTAGCGAAAGTAAAAGAAGAATTGCAGTAATTAATACGGATCATACAAATAGGGGTGTTTGGTATTGTGTTACTGATGGTGGTTTTATATTGATAGAGGTAGTAATAAAGTTAATTGCTCCTAAAATTGATGAAATACCGGCTAGGTGAAGTGAAAAAATTGTTAAGTCGACAGAGGCTCCGGCATGTGCTAAATTACCAGCTAGGGGGGGGTAAACAGTTCAGCCGGTGCCAGCCCCAGCTTCAATTCCGGATGATGCTAGAAGTAGAAGAAACGATGGAGGTAAAAGTCAAAAGCTTATATTATTTATTCGCGGGAATGCTATATCAGGGGCTCCAATTATTAAGGGCACTAATCAATTGCCGAATCCGCCGATTATGACGGGTATGACCATAAAAAAAATTATAACAAATGCATGAGCAGTCACGATTACATTATAGATTTGATCATCCCCAAGAAGTGCTCCAGGCTGACTTAACTCAGCTCGGATTAACAAGCTTAAGGCAGTGCCAACCATCCCAGCTCAGGCACCAAATAGTAGGTATAGAGTGCCAATATCTTTATGATTAGTTGAGAATAGTCACCGAGTGATTATCACAGGTAAGATGGCTGAATTAGGCGAAGGGTTGTAGCCCCTTTTATGAAGGTTAAAGTCCTTTTTTTATCAAGCCTTGTGGTGTAAAGCACATAAAATTGCAAATTTTACAGAGTAAATTAAGTTTTTCCGGGGCTTCTCCCGCGTTTTTCCCTTGACACGCGGGAGAAGTAGATTAAAGCTCTCTGGATTGAGCGTTTAGCTGTTAACTAAAAGGTCGTAGGATAAAAGCCTTCTAATCTAGAAAGGTCTTAGCTTAATTAAAGCATCTGGGTTGCATTCAGGTAATGTGGGGTAGAGTCCTACAGGTCTTATCAAGGACTAGAAGATTTTAACTTCCACTAAAGGCTTTGAAGGTCTTTGGTCTAGTTAGCCTAAGTCCTTAAATAAATAAATTAACTATTAATGGGGCAATAGGGATAAGTATAGTTGATAATACGATTATCATTGGTAAAGGGTGAAGTGTATTGGTTTTTAATCGCCAATAAAGTTTAGAATTAGGTACGCTCGGGGATGCGGTTAGGGATATAGCATAAGATAATCGTAAGTAAAAAAATAAGCTTAATAGGGTTGAAAGTGCTATTAATGAGGCTAAGGTTATTAAACCTTGTTTAGTAATTTCTTGAATAATTAATCATTTAGGAATAAATCCTGAAGTTGGAGGGAGTCCTCCTAAAGATATAAGTGTAATTATTATTATTGATGTTAATATAGGATTTTTAATTCCTGATATGGTTAATTTATTAATATTTAATGAGTTAAAATAAGTTAATATTATAAATATAGATGAAGTCAAAATTAAGTAAATTAATAGGTTAATTATTATTAGGTGTGGTAGGAATATTAAAATTAGAATTATTCATCCTATATGTGCAATAGATGAATAAGCCATAATTTTTCGGAGTTGTGTTTGATTAAGTCCTCCTCATCCTCCAAGCAGTGTCGATAATAGGGCCATAGTAGTCAGTATATATGGGTTCAGAAGATGATGTGTTATAACTAGTAAGGCTATAGGGGCTAATTTTTGTCAAGTTGATAAAATTAAACATGTTATTAAATTTAATCCCTGAAGTACATCTGGTAATCATAGGTGAAATGGGGCGATTCCTAGTTTTATAGACAGTGCAATTGTTAATATAATTGATGATAATTGGGTTTGAATATTTATGATTGATCATTCTCCAGTAAATCATGCATTAATTGTCGATGTATATAAAATTAAGGCGGATGCTGATGCTTGAATTAAAAAATATTTAGTGGCTGCTTCAGTTGCTCGTGGATGATGAAGTTTAGTCATTAGTGGAATAATTGCGAGTGTATTAATTTCTAAGCCTATTCATGCTAAAAATCAATGATTACTAATAAGTGTAATTATAGTGCCTAGGGATAGACTTGATATTAAAATTGACAATGCATAGGGGCTCATTAGCGGGAGGAGGATTTTAACCAGCATTTTTGGGGTATGGGCCCAAAAGCTTATTTAGCTTATTCCGCTAAGAAGTGGTGTAGATGGATGCACAAGGAGTTTTGATCTCTTAAGAATAGGTTCAAATCCTTTCTTCTTAAGGAAATGAGGGGATTTGAACCCCTATGTTTTACTTTATCAAAGTAAATCCTAACTTTCGGGCACATATCCTAAATTATTGGAGGAGTACCAGAGGCTATAATTGGTAGTGAAATGTGAAAGATTGTTAGTGAAATTGTGATCGGGAGAAAATTTTTTCAGATTAGGTGTATTAATTGATCATATCGAAATCGGGGGTATGATGCACGTACTCATAAGAATATTATTGATAGAATAGTTGCTTTTAATATTAGAATAAGTGTATATGTTTCTGGTTGATGATGGTTATAGGCCATGCCTAAAAATAAAGTTGCAGAAAGAGTATTTATTAATAAAATATTTGCGTATTCTGCTAAAAAGAACAGGGCGAATGGGCCTCCAGCATATTCTACATTAAATCCTGATACTAATTCTGATTCTCCCTCAGTTAAATCAAATGGTGCTCGGTTTGTTTCTGCTAGGGTCGAAGTAAATCATATTATTGCTAATGGTCAAGCTGGAATAATTAATCATGTGAATTCTTGGGTAATATTAAAATTTATTAGTGAAAAATTACCTGTTAATAGAACAAGGCATAATAAAATTAGACCTAGTGTTACTTCATATGAAATTGTCTGTGCAACTGCACGAATGGAGCCAATTAAAGCATATTTTGAATTTGACGATCATCCTGACCCCAGTACAGAGTAGACGGCTAAGCTTGAAAGTGCTAGAATAAATAGAATGCCTAAATTAATATTGGATAGATTATTAGGCATTGGAATTGGGATTCAAATAGAGAGTGATAGAGTTAAGGCTAAAATTGGTGTAATAATAAATAGTATTTGGGATGATGTTGATGGTCGAATAGGTTCTTTGGTAAAAAGTTTCAGACCATCAGCTAATGGTTGAAGAATCCCTATAGGGCCAACAATATTTGGACCTTTGCGTAGTTGTATATAACCTAAAACTTTTCGTTCTACAAGAGTTAAAAATGCTACTGCTAGTAATACTGGAATAATATATAGGAGTGGGTTAATAATTATACTAATTAGACTACTCATAGTTAGAAAGGGGAATTGAACCTCTGGGTAAAAGATTTTAGATCTTTTGCAATTACTGGACTCTGCCATTCTAACTAGCCCTTATCTTGGGTAAGTCTATATGCCTTAGTCTATTTTAATTGTTTTCAATAGGATGAGGTAGAGCTTGTTTATATATTGGCTCTATCTTTTCGGTCCTTTCGTACTGGAAAAGATTTTTTATAGATAGAAACTGACCTGGATTACTCCGGTCTGAACTCAGATCACGTAGGACTTTAATCGTTGAACAAACGAACCTTTAATAGCGGCTACACCATTGGGGTGTCCTGATCCAACATCGAGGTCGTAAACCCATTCGTCGATAGGGACTCTTGGAAAGGATTGCGCTGTTATCCCTAGGGTAACTTAGTTCGTTGATCAACATGTTGGATCAATTGTGTTAAATATTTTATTTTTTAGAACTGTAGTTCATAAGTTAAGATATTTTTTTCATCTCGGAGGTTTTGTTTTTCTCCGTGGTCGCCCCAACCTAAGATTTTGATCATTATGTTTAATTTAATATTTTATCTTTTGGGTTTTATGTTATACAGTTGATCATATATCTAAAGCTCCATAGGGTCTTCTCGTCTTATAATTTTATTCCCGCTTCTGCACGGGAAAATCAATTTCATTGATTAATTTAGGGAGACAGTTGAACTTTCGTCTTGCCATTCATACTGGTCTTTATTTAAAAGACAAGTGATTACGCTACCTTTGCACGGTCATGATACCGCGGCCGTTAAACTTAGAGTCACTGGGCAGGCAGGACCTCTTATACTTTAGTTGCAAGAGGCGATGTTTTTGGTAAACAGGCGAAGTTCATATTTGCCGAGTTCCTTCCTATATTTATGATCTTTCTGGTGTGCTCCTGTGTTGGGTTAACGGTCGGTTTAATAAAATTTTCTTGAAAAATGTTATATTTCCTTCAGTAGGTTCGTTAATTATCAGTGAATTATTCGTCCTGATTTACACTTGCACTTAGAGAATAATTTCTTATTACTAATTCTAGTATAAACACATCTATATAAATAGATGGACTTAATAGTTTTAATGAATTAAGATTTTTTATTGTTATAATAAGATTTATTAAATTAAGCTTTAACGCTTTTCATATGATTGCTGCTTTTAAGCCCACAGAATTAATTTCTTTTATCAATATAATCATTATTCATTGTTTTAGGCTGTATCCTTTATTAATAGAGCTGAACCTCTATTAATTAACTTTAAAATACTATTTTTTACTTTATTTGTTAAAAATATTTTAAGTTGAATTTAAGTTCATTTATTAAGTAACCAGCTATTACTAGGCTCGGTAGGCTTATCACCACTACTCGGGAATCATCCCACTCTTTTGCTACAGAGAAGGGTTGGCTCGTTTTGCTGTTCCGGAGTAGCTCGTCTAGTTTCGGGATGTCTAACTTGAGTGCTTTATGTTAGGATAAACTTACTAGACCATGATGCAAGAGGTAAAAGGTTTAGTCTTTGCTTTTTATTGTTTTTATGTTTTATTTAATTTCTATTTCATCTTTCCTTTACAGTACTATTTATATTGCGCTATTAAGTTTTTCTATCACCTATACTAAAATGTTAAAATGTTTTATTTAATTATTAAAAATTAATTTATTCTGGCAAGGCAGGCTAGATTTACTACTCAAAATAACTTGAATCTAACAAGTATCTTCTTGGTGTAAGCAAGATGCTATGTTTTAGCTATATTTTGATAATCCAAGTACACCTTCCGGTAAACTTACCATGTTACGACTTACCTCTTCTTTTGTTTTTATGTTTATATATTATAAGTTGGTTTCTCTGAGGAGGGTGACGGGCGGTGTGTGCGCGCTCTAGGGCCTGTTTAAAAAGAACACTCTAATTTCTTTTTACTGCTAAATCCACCTTTAAATTTTTTTTCATGAAATTTTTCGTATTTTCTGTATAGAAAATGTAGCCCATTTCTTTCCACTTAATTCGCTACACCTTGACCTGACGTTTTTATGTTTATCATTATGCTTACTGTTGATCATTTAAATGGTGAGCTGACGACGGCGGTATATAGGCGGTATTGGCAATAAGTGGTGAGGTTTAGCGGGGGTTATCGATTATAGAACAGGCTCCTCTAGGGGGGTGTAGAGCACCGCCAGGTCCTTTGAGTTTTAAGCTATAGCTCGTAGTACTCGGGCGGGGGGTACCAAAGTTTAAGGCTAAGCATAATAGGGTATCTAATCCTAGTTTGTTTCTTAGCTTTCGTGGGTTCAAGTAATTTGCTTATTAGAATGACTTTCGTTTTTAGGTTTCCTCTTAACAAGTACGTGCGACAGTTAAGTTAATTTTTATTTCTATTAATTTTAATATTATCTAACCACGCTTTAGGCCGTCTTTATTAATTTGGGTTTCTCGTATAACCGCGGTGGCTGGCACGAAATTTACCAACTCTTAAGATTATTACTGATTCAAGCTTGTTGTCGCTTATTGTTCAATGTTTACCACTGCTGAATTCCTGTGGAGGTGTGGCTAGGCAGGGTGTTATGGGCAAATGATGTGCCTGATACCCACTCCTTTTTTACTAAAATGGTAATGAAGGGCATTTTCACAGGGGTGCTGAGACTTGCATGTGTAAATATAATTTTAATTAATAGTAAGGCTAGGACCAAACCTTTATATTTCTGAGATGTTATTAAAATCTATCTTGGCATTTTCAGTGCCACACTTTTATTAAGCTACATAAAT